TACGAACAGAAGCTCTTATTTTCATATTTGGCATTCCTCATTTTAATTCTGAATCTACTTTTTGGAAGAAAATAGGTTTCTTGAAATTTTTCATCTCGAATCATATTCCCACGAAAGAAGTGTTGAAGTTGATAAAAACATCTAATCTTTCGAATCCTTATTGCGAAGTCGATAAATTATACGTCCTCTGGTTGAATCATAACGACTTACTTCAATTTTTACTCTATCGCCTGGTAGTATCCGTATAAAACTACGTCGGATCTTTCCTGAAACATAACCTAGAATTATATCTTGATTATCTAAGCGAATCCGGAACATACCGTTGGGAAGGGATTCAGTAATTAAACCTTCATGAATCCATTTTTGTTCTTTCATTCCAGGTAAAGCCTCCTTGAAGTATCAACTGATGGAGTAGGAACGATATTAGACAACCCGCCCCTTTTCTTTTTGTTTTCACAAATAAGAAGTTTCGGACCCAATTCGTATATTAGAAGGATTACCATATATAACACAAAACTTCTCCACCAATTCGTTCTAGTCGAGCCTCTCGGTCTGTCATTATACCTCGAGAAGTAGAAATAATTACAATTCCCATCCCACCTAAAATTCTAGGAATTCGTTGGTAATTCGAATAGATTCGTAGACCAGGCCGACTGATTCGTTTTAAATTTAAAAAATTTCTATAAGGCCTTTTCCTATTCCTTCTATGCCGTAGGGTTAAAACCAAAAAAGATTTTTTGGTTTCTTGATGTTTTCTCACGTTTTCGATAAAACCTTCTCGTAAAAGTATTTTAACAATATTTTCAGTGATATTAGTAGATGCTATTCGAACCACCCTTTTTCTATCCATATCAGCGTTTCGTATAGAGGTTATTATGTCAGCAATAGTATCCCTACCCATGGTGAATTAAAATTCTTGGTGCTCCCCAATTTTGATATAATCAACATGTTTTTCTTGTTTTTTACTTATTTGTTTATGAATTTAAATTAAAGGCATATGCATGAGACACAATCTACTATAAATTCTTAATCTCTTTCTTTCAAATACCTTACTATAACATAACCATATGATGGTCTTATCTTATTTTAAAAGACCTTACAATACCTCCGGAGCTAATGAAACTATTTTAGTAAAATTTAACTGTCTCAATTCCCGGGCAATTGCACCAAAAACTCGAGTTCCTTTGGGGTTTCCTTCTTGGTCAATGACAACCGCAGCATTGTCATCATATCGTATTATCATACCGTTATCACGTTTGAGTTCTTTACAAGTACGTACAATTACAGCTCTGACCACCTCTGATCTTGCTAGGGGCATATTTGGCACTGCTTCTTTGATCACAGCAACAATAACGTCACCGATATGAGCATATCGACGATTGCTAGCTCCTATGATTCGAATACACATCAATTCTCGAGCCCCGCTGTTATCCGCTACATTCAAAAGAGTCTGAGGTTGAATCATATCAGTTTTTTAGAATATATTCTTTCAATGCAAAGCAAAGAGTGAAGAAAAAAAAAGAAATATTGTTTGTCCAAAGAAAGAAACCGGCACCCGTGGTTGTTTTTTTATCCCCAAGACCTTTTTCTTTTGATTCTTTTTATCCCGAAATAATAAATTGAGTTCGTATAGGCATTTTGGACGATGCTATTGAAATCGCCCTTCTGGCTATATTTTCTGTTACTCCACCCATTTCATAAAGTATTCGACCTGGTTTAACAACAGCTACCCAATATTCAGGGGATCCTTTCCCCGAACCCATACGTGTTTCTGCGGGTCTTACTGTAACCGGTTTGTCTGGAAATATACGTACCCATATTTTTCCACCGCGGCGTGCATTTCGTGTCATTGCTCGTCGACCTGCTTCTATTTGTCTAGATGTGATCCAAGCAGGTTCAAGTGCCTGAAGAGCATATTTACCGAAAGAAATATGATTACCTCGATAAGATATTCCCTTCATTCTTCCTCTATGTTGTTTACGAAATCTGGTTCTTTTGGGGTTATAGTTGATGGTTGGTTCTGAATTCCATCTCTACTACAGAACTGGACATGAGAGTTTCTTCTCATCCAGCTCCTCGCGAATAATAAAATTTTTCAAATTGCCTATTATTCATTTGTATATCTTGTTTTTTTACCTAACTAAACATATTAATATTTCTATTTTCAATTTTTAAATATCGTATTTTTTTATGTTATAACGAATCTTTTTTTTGTTTTGCTTTTTATCCTATTGTATTGACCAAAAATTATCAATTCAAGAAAATAAAGTTTTCACGGGCGAATATTTACTCTTTTCGGTGCTATTTCAGTTGTAGGGTTAACTCATGACTTTTCTTTTCCCAATAAATGAAGGAATTAGTCTCTGGTTTGTTTCGCCATCCCGATCAATGAGTCTGTTGTCAATAGATTTGGATTCACAGGTTCCATCGTTCCCATCGCTTCTTACTTAATGGTTAGGTCTGATTTCTACAATGGAGCTCATAATGAAATTTTTTGTTAAGCCAATTTTCTTAATCTTTATTAGCTCGAAGCTCTTATTTTTTTTTGTTCTATGAACAGATTCATTTTCTTTTTTATGAATCCATATTGATTAATGCTTTATTACACTGCTTTTTTATGAGATGACTCATAAACCTTACATATTGGATGGAATTTTATATCGCTGGTTTTGTTTGTTTCTCCCCTTCTTTCACCCTTCCATTTATCCACATCTTTCTTCTTCGCTTCACAACTTAGAATCAGATTTATTTTTCTTTTGTTTATGCAAAAAAGATTTCAGTTGCTACAGTGATATGACCGATATATCATATCTTGACTGGTTCTTTGGATCCAGATAATGTGAAGTGATGAGTTGGTTATTAGTTCTATAGTTATTTGTTTATACAAAGAGGCTGGTCTTTTTTTTTTCTTTAACCCTAACCCTAAAAAACCAACGAGTCGCACACTAAGCATAGCAATTATTTTCAAAGGGTCGATCTAATTTTTATTCAACCTTATAGAATTAGAATTGTTCATTTTGGTTTTATTTTGATTGAACAGAAAAAGGGAACGAATTTCTATTTTTTTGTTCCATCGCTGGATCGACGGGAAAGACAAGTAAAGGTTTATTATTACCCGTCTATAAATATCCAAATTTTTATGCCTAAAACCCCATAGATAGTTCGAACTGTATAAGAACAATAATCAATTTTAGCTCGAATGGTTTGGAGGGGAACCCTGCCCTCTCTGATCCATTCGACACGCGCAATTTCTTTTCCGTCGATACGCCCTGAAATTTGTACTTGAATTCCTTTTGTATCTGCTTGTTCAGTTAATTCAATAGCCTTTTTCATTGCTTTTCGAAAAGAAACTCTATTCTTTAATTGGCCGGCTATAAATTCTGCAAGAATATTAGGGCTTCCGTAGGGTTTTGCAATTCTTGTGATAGTAATGTTAAGTTTTCGGTTGACACAATTAAATTCTTTTTGTAGATTCATCTGTAATTCTTCGATTCCTCGTGGTCGATTTTCTATTAATAACTTTGGGAATCCCATATAGATAATGACCTGGATCAGATCGATTCGTTTTTGAATCTCTATACGTGCAACTCCCTCGACGCCAGAGGAAATTTTCATATTTTTTTGTACATAATTCTTAATAAAATCTCTTATTTTTTGATCTTCTTGTAGACCTTCGGAATAATTTT